AATAAAGTGCCTGATAATAGGGTCACTATGATAGGGTGAATCATGTGGTATAGACCACCTTTATTACTAATTACAGAATTAAACTGCTCTTAAAACATCAAAAGTTTTTGTGCATCTTACACTAAAAAGTAAAAAAGATAAGCTAAAGAAGCTAATAGGCTCATACCCTTTATATGAGAGTATAACCTCTCTCTTTTTAATTAATCTATCAATAATACTTTTTTTATCTTCAATAATAATGGGTACCATTATTTCAATCAGATCTAATCAATGGATTATTATATGAGTTGGGTTAGAAATAAACCTTATGTCATTTATTCCAATAATAAAAACAAGAAGATCACCTTATGAGAGAGAAGCTTCAATAAAATATTTCCTTGTTCAAGCAATAGCATCAGCTATTTTAATAATAACTATTTTAATAGTAGAAGTGGGAATATTAAAAGAAATAATAAACAATACCTTAATAATAACACTTTTTATTAAAATGGGGGCAGCACCATTTCACATATGATACCCAGGAGTTATACAAGGACTAAGATGAATAAACTGTTTAATTTTAATAACATGGCAAAAATTAGCACCAATAGTAATATTTAGATACTTGATAAAATCAAATTATATTATAATAACAGTGGTATTTTTAAGAGCAATAGCGGGAACTATTGGAACAATAAATCAAACTTCTATCCGTAAACTAATGGCATACTCATCAGTGAGACATATTAGATGAATAATTATGGCAATATCAATAAATACATATTACTGAATAATATACTTCTCACTATATACAATAATAAATATTGCCACGGTAATAATTTTTTGACAAAATGAAATGTTCCATTTAAGACAAATTTTAAATAGAAATGGGGGGAGAGCAACAAAAATAGTAATATTTACAAGAATTTTATCGCTTGGAGGAATGCCTCCTTTCCTGGGATTCATCCCTAAATGAGTTATAATCCAAAGCATAATAATACAACAAAACTATATAACAATTATAGTAATAGTAATATCAACCCTTATTGTATTATACACATATTTACGTATAACTTATAGATCCTTCACTATAGGAAGTCAGGGATTTAAATGAAATGTAATCTATTATAATAAATCTGTAATATTTATATCAATAATAATTACTCTTGCAGGAATCCCAATGATTACATGAATCAGCTTAACATAAGGTCTTATGTTAAGCAAACAAATAGCCTTCAAAGCTAAAATTAAAAGTAATATCCTTTTAGGCCTTAGTGTTTAAACAACTTTAGAATTGCAGTCTAATATCATATATTTGACTATAGGGCCTAGTAAGAGAGGGAAAGCCTCGTTTATAGATTTACAATCTATCGTCTAAATCTCAACCATCTTACCAAAAATGAAACAATGACTATTTTCTACAAACCATAAAGATATTGGAACATTATATTTATTATTTGGGGCATGAGCAGGTATAGTAGGAACAGCCCTAAGAATAATCATTCGTGTTGAATTAGGCCAGCCAGGGTCACTAATTGGAGATGATCAAATTTATAACGTAGTAGTTACAGCACATGCATTCGTAATAATTTTCTTTATAGTTATACCAATTATAATTGGAGGATTTGGAAATTGATTAGTTCCGTTAATATTAGGAGCACCTGATATAGCTTTCCCACGCCTTAATAATATAAGATTTTGGCTTCTACCCCCCGCCTTAACTATTCTTATAGCAAGAAGTTTAGTAGAGAGTGGTGCAGGAACGGGATGAACTGTATATCCACCTTTAGCAAGTGGATTAGGACATCCTGGGGGATCAGTAGATTTGACAATTTTCTCATTACATTTAGCAGGAGTATCATCTATCTTGGGGGCCATTAACTTTATCACAACCACCATTAATATAAAAACGCCAGGCATAAAAATAGATCAAATACCTTTATTAGTATGGGCCGTACTAATTACTGCAGTACTATTACTACTATCACTGCCAGTTTTGGCGGGAGCTATTACTATATTATTAACAGACCGAAACATAAATACATCGTTTTTTGACCCGGCGGGGGGGGGAGACCCAATTTTATACCAACATTTATTTTGATTTTTTGGGCATCCGGAAGTATATATTCTAATTTTGCCTGGATTTGGGATAATTTCACATATTATTGCTCAAGAAAGAGGAAAAAAGGAAACCTTTGGAGTATTAGGGATAATCTATGCGATAGTCGCAATTGGCCTATTAGGATTCGTAGTATGGGCTCACCATATATTTACTGTAGGAATAGATGTAGATACACGAGCATACTTTACATCAGCCACAATAGTAATTGCAGTACCAACCGGAATTAAAATTTTTAGATGATTGGCCACATTACATGGAACACAATTTAAATACTCACCATCATTATTATGAGCACTAGGATTCGTATTTCTATTTACTGTGGGAGGACTAACAGGAGTGGTATTAGCAAATTCATCAATTGATATTGCAATACATGACACTTACTACGTAGTAGCACATTTTCACTACGTATTATCCATGGGGGCGGTATTCGCTATTATAGGGGGAATAATTCACTGATTCCCATTGTTCACGGGAATAACAATAAATAATAACTTATTAAAAACCCAATTTACCACAATATTTGTAGGAGTAAACTTAACATTTTTTCCTCAACATTTCCTTGGACTAGCTGGAATACCACGACGATATTCTGATTACCCAGATGCATACACAACATGAAATATTATATCTACATTAGGTAGATCAATCTCTATAGTAAGAGTAATTATATTAATATTTATTGTATGAGAGGCTATGGTAGCCCAACGACAAGTAATATCACCAAACAGTATAAGAACATCAATTGAATGATACCAAATGAGACCTCCCACAGAACATTGTTACAATGAATTACCAATAACAATTAAATTTTAATGTGGCAGAAAAGTGCCATGGAGTTAAGTCCCATTTATGAAGAATAGCCTTCCATTAAAAATGGCAACATGAGCTCAACTAAGATTTCAAGAACCCGCATCACCTATAATAGAACAAATGATTAACTTTCATGATACTACCATAATAATCTTATTAATAATTACAGTAATGGTGGGATACATAATAATTTCCATATTTTGAAATAAACAAACAAACCGAAAATTATTAGACGGACAAAAAATCGAGACAGCATGAACCATTATTCCAGTATTTGTATTAATAATAATTGCATTACCATCATTACGACTATTATATTTAATAGATGAAGTAAGAGAGCCATCCATTACCCTAAAAACAATTGGGCATCAATGATACTGAAGATACGAATACTCTGACTTCAAAAACGTAGAATTTGACTCTTATATAATCCCGTCGAATGATATAGAAATTAATATAACACGACTAATAGAAGTAGATAATCGAACTGTACTACCAATACACACTCAAGTACGTGTATTAGTAACAGCTGCCGATGTACTTCACTCATGAACAGTGCCATCATTAGGAGTAAGGGTTGACGCTACTCCAGGACGCATTAATCAAACCAGATTTTTCATAAGACGGGCTGGACTATTTTATGGACAATGTTCTGAAATCTGTGGAGCAAACCATAGATTCATACCTATTTCAATCGAAAGAATTAGAACTAAATCATTCATTGAATGAATTAAGAAATTTATAGAAAACTCATTAGATGACTGAAAGTAAGTAATGGTCTCTTAAACCATGTAATAGTAAAGTAACGAAATACTTCTAATGAAGGAGTTAGTTAATAATAACATTAGAATGTCAAACTAAAATAACTGATAAATCAGTACTCCTTAATCCCACAAATAGCACCAATAAGATGAACAATATTATTTATAATATTTATTATTAATATAATAATTATAGTAATAATAAACTACTATTTATACACCCCAACCCCTAAAAAAATTAATAAGAACTGTGGAGATTTAAGAATTATGAACTGAAAATGATAGTAAACTTATTCTCTACATTTGACCCAAGATCATCAATTATATGAGCCCCAATTAATTGGGGCTCATCAATTATTGGGATAATAATATTACCAATAATATTTTGAATCATCCCCTCTCGATGAGAAACGTTATGATCAATAATTACCAAAACCATTCATAATGAATTTAAAACCTTAATTGGAGAAAAAGGAGTGAAGGGAAGTACATTTATATTTATCTCAGTATTTTCACTAATTGCATGAATCAACTTTATAGGACTATTCCCATATATTTTTACGAACTCAAGACATATAGTATTTACATTATCCCTTTCACTACCAATATGATTAAGATATATAATATATGGATGATTAAATCACACTATACATATATTCGCACATTTAGTGCCACAAGGCACTCCAGCAATCCTAATACCATTCATAGTTTGTATTGAAACGATCAGAAATATAATTCGGCCAGGAACACTAGCTGTACGATTAGCAGCAAACATGATCGCAGGACACTTATTATTGACGTTAATAGGTAACACAGGACCACATATTACTATATTAATAATATCAATCTTATTGGTAGCTCAAATCGCCCTATTAATATTAGAGTCTGCAGTATCAATTATCCAAGCATATGTATTTGTAGTACTTAGTACATTATATTCTAGAGAAGTAAACTAATGTCAACACACCAAAACCACCCTTATCATTTAGTAGAGCAAAGACCATGACCATTAACTGGAGCTATCGGAGCAATAGTAATACTTACTGGAATAGTAAAATGATTTCATACACAGAATCAAACATTAATAATCATAGGGTCTATACTAACAATCATAACAATATATCAATGGTGACGGGACATTTCACGTGAAGGAACAATACAAGGATTACACACATTTCCAGTAGTAGTAGGACTGCGATGAGGTATAATCTTATTTATTACATCCGAAGTGTTATTTTTTTTCTCATTTTTCTGAGCATACTTCCATAGTAGACTATCACCAGCAGTAGATATTGGGAATATATGACCTCCTATAGGAATTACCCCGTTCGATCCTATATCAATCCCAATACTTAATACATCTATCCTATTAAGATCAGGGATCACGGTCACATGATCTCACCATAGCTTAATAAAAAACAATAAATGACAGACAGCCCAAGGATTGTTTTTTACAGTAATACTAGGGGTATATTTTACCATATTACAAGCATACGAATATTGAGAAGCACCATTTACAATTGCAGATTCAGTCTACGGATCATCATTCTTCGTAGCAACTGGATTCCATGGACTCCACGTATTAATTGGAACCACATTTTTATTAGTATGTCTGTTACGACATAACAAAAATCATTTTTCATCAAAACATCATTTTGGATTTGAAGCAGCAGCATGATATTGACATTTTGTAGATGTAGTATGATTATTTTTATATGTGTCGATTTACTGATGAGGTAGATATTTATTTAGTATAATAGTATAATTGACTTCCAATCAACAGGACTGGACAACCAGAATAAATAATAAATACCTTATTATTAATAGGAATTATATTAATATTATTAACCAATATTCTAATAATAATAGCATCATTAATAGCAAAAAAATCGATTATTGATCGAGAGAAAAGAACCCCTTTCGAATGTGGGTTTGACCCATTCTACAAAGCACGAATCCCATTCTCACTAAAATTTTTTTTAATTGCAGTAATTTTCCTAATCTTCGATGTAGAAATCGCAATCATCCTTCCAACAATGATAGTAATAAAATACTCAGAACCAATGCAATGAGCAGTATCATTCTCAATAGTAATTGTAATTCTATTAGTAGGACTATATTATGAATGAAATCAGGGATCACTAGAATGATCAAAATAAAGGACTATAGTTAAAAATAACATTTAATTTGCAATTAAAAAGTATTGAGTAATCAATTTGTCTTGAATGAAAAGTAAACCATTTACACTCAGTTTCGACCTGAAAATTGGCACTAATGCCTTCATTTATTAATTGAAGCCAAAAAGAGGCATACCATTGTTAATGGTAATACTGAATGATAATCCAATTAAGGGGGAAAGTAGAAATCGATAATGAGCTGCTAACTTGATTATCTAGCGGTTAAATTCCGTTATACCCCTAAAATTTATATAGTTTATAAAAACATTACATTTTCAATGTAAAAATAAAAGAACACTTTTTATAAATGTCTAATAATAAAACTATTATCACTACAGCTTCAATGTAGAGCTTTACTTAAGCTAATTAAACAAACAATTAGAAACATAAAAATGAACACTAAAAAAATTAATAAATAAGACTTAATTAAATTCAATTGTAATGATTGAATAAATATGGTCGTCCTACTAAAATAAGAATAAAACCCCTGACCTCCAAAAATCTCAAATCAACCATGATCAAGAGACTTTAATAAAAGGGGACCATAAACTAAAGGAAAATTAATAACTCCACGAGTTCTAATATAAGGTATAAACCATATACTACCTACGAAAAAAGTAGGGGTAATATAAGAAGATGTAATTAAATTATCATGATAAGTGTGAAAAGAAAAAAAATAACCAATAATACCGCCTAAAACTCTTACTAGCATAGTAAGAATCTTAAGAAAAGGGGGCAAGCAAATTATATGGGGAATAGGAAAAATTAATCAGGAAAGTAGTCTCCCCCCCAAAACAGAAGAAAAAAACATAAAAAATATACCTCGTAATATGGGCCAAGAATCGTCTCTCATATTAAAAGCAACACCCCCACAAAAACTACCAAAAATACTAAAAAACAGTAGACGAGCAGTATAACACACAGTAAGACCGGTAGAAAAAAAATACAAAAAGAAACTAACTAAATTCAGATAAGAAAGAGACGCAACTTCTAAAATTAAATCCTTAGAATAAAATCCAGCAAGAAAAGGTATACCACATAAAGCAAGATTGGAAACACAAAAACAAACAGAAGTAAAAGGCATATAATCAACTAAAGAACCTATGTAGCGAATATCTTGACAATCATTTATATTGTGAATAATAACACCTGCACATATAAAAAGCAAAGCTTTAAACAAGGCATGAGTAAGAAGATGAAAAAACGCTAGACCAGGAAGACCTATTGATAAAACACTTATTATTAAACCAAGCTGACTTAAAGTAGATAGTGCAATAATTTTTTTTAAATCAAACTCAAAATTAGCCCCCAGACCAGATATAAATATAGTTAAACCAGAAATAAATAATAAATAAAAAGAAAAACTCGTATTTACAATTAAAGAATTAAAACGAATTATTAAATAAACACCAGCAGTAACGAGAGTAGAAGAATGAACTAAAGCGGAAACGGGAGTGGGGGCTGCTATAGCAGCAGGAAGCCAAGAAGAAAAAGGAATTTGAGCTCTTTTTGTTATGGCAGCAAAAATTATTAAAAAAGAAATAACTTTAGACTCTAATCTCAAATCTATTAAATCAACATAAAAAATATAATTCCAAGAACCAAAATTAAGTATTCAAGCAATACCCAATAAAAAGGCTACATCACCTAATCGATTAGACAAAACGGTTAATATTCCAGAGCTATAAGAATTAGGACTTTGATAATAAATAACTAACAAATAAGAAACCAAACCTAACCCATCCCAACCCAGAAGAATAGAAACTATATTAGGGCTAATAATAAGCAATATTATTGACAAAACAAACAATAAAACTAACAACACAAAACGAACAATATATACATCACCCGATATATAACCGTAACTATAATAAATAACCATAGAAGAAATAAACAAAACAAACCCTATAAACAATAAAGATATTCAGTCAAATAAAAAGGTTATTACCAAATCCACTCTACTTAAACTACAAATATGTCAATCAATGAAATAACAAATATCGCCCAAACAAAAATATAACCCTCCAAAAAATGAAATAATTCTAAAAAAAAACAAAAAGGAAGAAGAAACTAAACAGATATTTAAACGCCAACTGATTACCTAAGGTAATATATTACATCAATGATACCACAAATCATTATTTTAATTAAACTACTTAAGATAAAGATTAAAAAATAAACCAACATTTAGAATTAATACATTTAAAGGAAACCAATGTAAAAATAATAATAAATACTCGCGGAAATTACCTGAACTAAATCTATATAAACAAGAAAAAATCTTACCATGTTGAGAGTAAGAATATAAATATAAACTATAAGCAGCACTAAAAAAAGATAGAAGAGAAATAATTAAAATAGAAAATCAACTTCAAGATACAATACTATTAATTAATCTAATTTCACCCAACAAACTCAATCTTGGTGGAGCAGCCATATTTGAAGAACACAATAAAAACCATCATAAACCTATTCTAGGCATTAAGTTAATTAAACCTTTATTTACAAATAATCTACGACTACCTAAACGCTCATAAGAAATATTAGCCAAACAAAATAATCCAGAAGAGCAAAGACCATGAGCAATCATTAAAGTATATGAACCACTAATCCCTCAAGAAGTTATTGTTATAAGACCGCCTAATATAATACCTATATGAGCGACAGAAGAATAAGCAATTAACGATTTTAAATCAACTTGACGTAAACAAATAAAACTAACTAAAGCCCCACCAAAAATACCAATAGAAATAATCAAATAATTAAATTTTACTCCCAAATAATAAATCAATGAAAAAGAACGCAATAAACCATAACCACCCAATTTTAACAAAACCCCAGCTAAAATTATTGAACCAGAAACCGGAGCCTCAACATGAGCTTTAGGGAGCCATAAATGAAACATAAATATCGGCAACTTTACTAAAAAGGCAATAATTATACCAAAATACATATAAGGACCAATTAAAAAATGTAAAAAAGGGAATATGTAAATATTCAAAGTTAAAGCTAAAAAATAAAAACTGAAGATACAAACCAGAAGAGGCAACGAAGCAAATAAAGTATAAAAGAACAAATAAATACCAGCCTGAACACGTTCAGGCTGGTATCCTCACCCCAAAATAAGGAAAAAGGTAGGAATGAGAGAACTTTCAAAAAAAATATAAAATATTAAAAAATTAGTACTAGAAAAGGTCAAAATTAGAAAAATTAATAAAAACAAGTTTATAATTAGAAATAAAAAAGGGTAAGAAAAGCTATTATAAACAGATCTTCTAGCAATGAGTATCAAACTACAAATTCAAAATCTCAATAGAATAAGACCATAAGATAAAGAATCCGAACCAAAATAATAACTTAATCTATAAACATGTCAAAAAGAAACACCTAAAATCATATAAATAAAAGAACAAAAAAATAAAAAAGATGTAAACACCCAATAATTAATAAAAAAACATAAAGGGATCATGAACAAAACTAGAAAAATAAAACTTAACATTGAACTATATTAAAAACACCAAAAAAATCTGTACCATGAGTACGAATTATAGAAACCAACAAAGAAAGACCCAAAGCACCCTCACAAACTCTAAAAGACAAAAAATAAAGCAAAAAATATATATCAAATATATAGAAAATAAGCATAACAAACATACAAAAAAATAAAGATAAAAAAATAAACTCTAATCTAATTAAAGTAGATAATAAATGCTTACGCTTTCTTACAAAAGAATAAATACCAGCTAAAAAGAGTAAAAAGAAAAAATAAAAATAAATCGTTAACATTAGTTATAGTAGTTCAACAAGAACAATGGTCTTGTAAACCAGAAATGAGATGAAATGTCTCCTAAAACCCCATCAGAGAAAAGGTACCACCTCATCATTAATCTCCAAAACTAATATTTTAATTAAACTAATCTCTGAAATCAGACAAATTATATTATGAATATCAATAATAAATACCATGATTTTTAGATTAATAAAACATCCTATATCAATGGGGGTAGCATTAATAATACAAACAGTACTTATTTGTTTTATTACTAATAATATAGCACAAAATGCCTGATTTTCCTATATCTTATTTTTAGTATTCTTAGGGGGAATATTAGTACTATTTATCTATCTAACCAGAGTCGCTTCAAATGATATGTTTGGGGGAAAAAATTATAACCGAATAATTATTTATGTAATAGTACTTGTAATATCCATACTAATATTTATAGTAGTTGATACAATGGAAATAAATAATACTGAAGAAACTAAACCAATTAGAATAGGAGAAACTAATAATATAATGATAATATTTAATTATCCATATAATACAATAACTGTAGTAGTAATTTTATATTTATTCCTAACTCTAATTGTAGTTGTAAAAATCACGGAATCACACTCAGGACCTCTACGAAGAAACTAATGAATAAACCAATACGACTAACCCACCCTCTACTAAAAATTGCTAATAATGCATTGGTAGATCTCCCAACACCATCAAACATTACAATATGATGAAATTTTGGCTCACTATTAGGGCTATGCCTAGTAATACAAATTACAACAGGATTATTTTTGGCCATACATTATACCGCTAATATTGAAATAGCATTCTTTAGTGTAAATCATATTTGCCGGGATGTAAACTATGGGTGGCTACTACGAACTCTACACGCAAACGGAGCATCTTTTTTCTTTATTTGTATTTATATACATATTGGACGTAATATATATTATGGTTCGTATAAGTATATACATACATGATCTGTAGGGGTCATCATCCTATTCTTAGTAATAGCAACAGCATTTATAGGATATGTTTTACCTTGAGGACAAATATCATTTTGGGGGGCTACAGTAATTACAAACTTGTTATCAGCAATCCCTTATTTAGGCACAGATTTAGTGCAATGGGTTTGAGGGGGCTTCGCAGTGGATAATGCCACTTTAACACGATTTTTCACCTTTCACTTCGTATTACCATTCATTGTCGCAGCTGCGACAATGGTACATCTATTATTTTTACATCAAACAGGATCAAATAACCCAACAGGAATGAGAAGAGATATAGACAAAGTGCCTTTCCATCCCTATTTCACTTGAAGGGATTTAATAGGATTTTTAGTAATAATTAATTTATTAGTAATATTATCACTTATGAACCCTTATGTTCTAGGAGACCCAGATAATTTCGTGCCAGCAAACCCGTTAGTAACACCAGTACACATTCAACCTGAATGGTATTTTTTATTTGCATACGCAATCTTACGATCTATCCCTAATAAAATGGGGGGAGTATTAGCACTCATTATATCTATCGCAATTTTATTTATTATACCAATATATAAGAGAAAATTCCGAAGAATACAATTTTATCCAATTAACCAAATAATATTTTGAATAATAGTAAGAACAGTATTATTATTGACTTGAATTGGAGCACGACCAGTTGAAGAACCATATATTTTAACAGGACAATTATTAACCGTAGTATATTTTATATGGTACATCATCCACCCACTAATAATAAATATTTGAGATAAAATTAATGATTAAATAAGTTAATAAGCTTTAAGAAGCATGTATTTTGAAAGTACAAGATAAAGTAATCTTTATTAACTTTAGTACTAAATTTTATACATTAAGTTATTAATGATAAAATAAATAATTTTAATCCTATAAAAAAAATTAAATAGTTCAAAGAAACTGGCAAAAATCTCTTTCAGGCTAAATATATTAATTTATCATACCGATAGCGAGGTAATGTGCCACGAGCTCAAATAAAGCAAAAAGAGATAAAAACCAACTCAAAAAAAAATAAAATAGATTGCATGTAACAGCCCAAAAAAATAACAACAAATAATATTCTTATAAACAAGATTCTAGCATATTCAGATATAAAAATCAAAGCAAACCCCCCACTTCTATATTCAACATTAAAACCAGAAACCAGCTCCGACTCACCTTCAGCAAAATCGAAAGGGGTTCGGTTAGTTTCAGCCAAACAAGAAGCAAATCAAATAATTATTAAAGGAAAGCTTAAGAAAAAAAATCAAACATATTCCTGAAATAAATAAAACCCAACCAAAGAATAACCCTCACTTAAAAAAATGAAAGATAATAAAATTAACGCCAATCTAACTTCATAGGAGATTGTTTGTGCTACAGCGCGAAGACCTCCCAATAAAGAATAAATGGAGTTAGAAGATCATCCAGCAATCATTAATGTGTAAACACCTAATCTTGTACAACTTAAAAAAAATAATAAACCTAAGTTATAATTAAATAAACCAAAATAAAATGGTATGACCAATCAACATAATAAAGAAATAAATAATCTAAAAATAGGAGAAAAATAATAAGGTAGGTAATTAGCTCTAATTGGAAAAGTTTGCTCCTTATTAAATAACTTAATGGCATCAGAAAAAGGCTGAACAAAACCACAATAACCTACCTTGTTAGGACCTTTACGAATTTGTATATAACCTAGAATTTTACGCTCCAATAAAGTTAGGAAAGCCACACCCACTAAAACACAAATAACCAAAATAAGCCCACCAACAATATTTAAAATAATATCGAAAAATTGCATATACTATTTGTAAGATTCCTCACATAAATGAATTCTAAATTCATGGCACTTTTCTGCCAAAATAGTTAATAATAATCAAAATAAAAGAATATCTTGTAAAAATGGTCCTTTCGTACTAAAAATTACAAAAATTTTGAGGATAGAAACCGACCTGGCTTAAACCGGTCTGAACTCAGATCATGTAAGAATTTAAAGGTCGAACAGACCTATAAGTCAGGCTGCTACACCTGAATATTATCTTAATCCAACATCGAGGTCGCAAGCCTTCTCGTAAATTTGAACTCTGGGAGAAGATTACGCTGTTATCCCTAAGGTAACTTATTCTAATAGTCAATAATAAAGGATCTAATAAACATAAATAAATGATCAATAAATAAAAAAGTTAAATATATATATCTTGTCACCCCAACAAAAAGACCAAAACAATAATATAAAAAATAAAATAAATAAAATTAATAGAAATAAGCCTTAAAGCTCTATAGGGTCTTCTCGTCCTTCAAAGAAATTTGAGCCTTTTAACTCAAAAGCTAAATTCAAAACTATTTTATCGAGACAGATAGTACTTCGTCAAACCTTTCATTCCAGCCTCCTATTAAAAGACTAATGATTATGCTACCTTTGCACGGTCAAAATACCGCGGCCGTTAAAACATCACTGGGCAGGTAAGACCTCATATAAAATCAAAGAGGACATGTTTTTGATAAACAGGCGAGAACTATAGTTGCCGAGTTCCTTAATAAAAGAATACATAAAATAATAGAATAAACAATAATTATATACTAATTTAATCATTATTAATAATGAGAAATAATTAAACAAAACATTTTAGTGTAATACTAAAATTAGAAAAAATCAATAAATAATAAGAGAAACTATGACGTGATCTGAAGATGGATGATATTAATCCTACCAAACTTATTAAAAATGAATTTTTTAGAAAAAAGTAGAGATTATCCCCTACAATTATAATCTTAATTAATATAAATTTAAATAATAAAACATAAAAAAATAAGTTCAAATTAAATTTGAATCCTAAAAAACCAGATACCCTTATAAACGAATAAAATATCTTTCCAGATAAATATTTAAGATAGTTATGCCACACTAACCGTAATAATAAATCAGCTCTTATAAAATCGAGAAAAAAAAATAAATTAAATAAAATAGATCAGCCCTGATACAAAAGGTACTATAAACAAAATATACTTTTGTTAAAATAAATATTTCAAAATATTTCATAATCACTTTACAGTACTAATTAACTATAACTAAAAGTATTTTTTCAAAAATATTACTAAAAACAAAGTTACTTCTCCCACAAAAAAATTAAATAATTAAAGTAAGAAGATATTTTATCAAAATAAGCTGAATTGAACAGCCATCTTCCTAGTGTAAATAGGATGCTATACATCAAGCTCTATTTAGTGCTTACTAGATACATTTTCCAATACATCTACTATGTTACGACTTATCTCATTTATCACGAGAGCGACGGGCGATGTGTGCATAATTTAGAGCCAAATTCAAATAAATAAATTATTTCATTTACTTTCAAATCCACCTTCATTCTAACATAAATAAAGAAATCCGTATATATATAAATATTGTAGCCCATCTCAACTTATCTATAAACTGCACCTTGACCTGACATAACAACATTAAATGTTGGGGGGAATTTACTCTGATAAGATACCCTTATGACGGAGGTATACAAACTGAAAACAAAAATAAGTAAAATCTATCGTGGAATGTCGATTACAGGACAGGCTCCTCTGAAAGGACTAAAGTACCGCCAAATCCTTTGGGTTTAAAGAACTTAACTATTACTACCCTAGTAAAAAATTAACACTTAATATAATAGGGTATCTAATCCTAGTTTTAAAGATAAGTTTCACAGCCTCAATAAAATAATTTAATTAAAAATATAAATTTCACCTAAAATTCCTAACTGAAGAAAATAATAAAATTACTGCTAACTAATAATAATCTCTAACTCCAATCGTGTAACCGCGGCTGCTGGCACGAAATTTGCCGGAATTAAAAAAATCACTGTATCCAAAACGACTTGAACAAACAATAATAATTACTACAAATAAAACTTTTAGAGTCAAAATTAATATATAAAATGAAAGTAAAGAGACCAAATAGCAAGGATAAAACTTTTATATAAAAAGTCGTAAAATTATAATATAAATTTAGTAAACACAAATAAATAAAATAAAATAAATTAGTATATTACCGAATCTTTGTTTAACAAAATAATATTGAAAAATTTTGATAACATTGTATAGGGGGCTATTATACTATTAAACATTTATATAATATAAGAAGTACCATAATATTAAATATTGATATATTATATATAAATATTATTGCATATACATAGGGGGCTATTATACTATTAAACATTTATATATATATAAATATTATTACATCTATATAGGGGGCTATTATACTATTAAACATTTATATATATATAAATATTATTACATCTATATAGGGGGCTATTATACTATTAAACATTTATATATATATATATATATACATATATATATAGATGGATACTATACTATTAAACATTTATATATATATAGATGGGGGACTATCTCTTTTGGGGGGGGGAGAACCCCCCCCCTCCAATAAAAAAAAAAAAGAATTTTTATAAACAACCACTGTAACATTATTAAAAGTACAACATAAAAATTGGTAAAAAATATTATTATTTTAATTACTAAGTGTAATCAAAACCAAAATTAATACTATTCAATTTGTCTAAGTATATACATATAATATTTGATTTCAAA